AATCCTGGATCTATTATACATCTCGATCGGAAAAGAATACATAGCTGAATCAAGAATCGTAATTATTAATCCAAACAAACGAAAAGGAAACGAAAGAAACATCAAAAAAAGAAATGGATCAACGAAAAAAAGGAGGGGACTTGATTAAGATTAAGAAGTAGAGTCATCTCATGTCAATACCATGGAATAAGGTTTGATCCCATGATATGGGGATTCTGTAAATATTCCATTCCAATAGAAATCGAAACGATTGGGATTTTTTTGGAGATTGGATGCAGTTACTAATTCACGATCTGGCATGTACAGAATGAAAACTTCATTCTCGATTCTACGATCATTTTGTTGATGAAGGCGTTTTTTTCTTCTCTTCGATGGTTTGATTTTCCCAGAATGTCTCCTCATTTTTGGCCTCATTCTTCTCGATTCAACCTCTGATAAAATGATAAAAAGAGCAGCACCCTGGTTCTATTTCATCTCTTCAAAACAAGTTTAGTCATGAGTGAGCATAAAAGGCCATTCAGTCTTATACATACACGAGGAAGGGAATCAAAAAAAAAAAAAAAAGAATTAACAAGTAATGACTAGACAAAACCAAGCAAAGAGAGCCCCTCACGTAAATGATCTACTTAAGAGCGAACAATTCCATCGAATGGAATGAGATAGGCGCAGCACCACAGGCCTGCTTTTGACATCTCTCATTCACCACCCTATTCACCACTCTTCTTTGGGCATCATTTATATTGCGAGAAATCGGTTTGAGTCCATCTTTTGATTCAAATCGAAGCAATTGGATGTCTTACTCGGGTATATGAATGACATGACCAATCAATCGAAATACTCCAACACATCAGCACCTTTGTCATATATTCCACCATACATCCAATACGATTCACTTTCAAGATGCCTTGGTGGTGAAATGGTAGACACGCGAGACTCAAAATCTCGTGCTACAGAGCGTGGAGGTTCGAGTCCTCTTCAAGGCAAATTCATGGAGAATGCTCGTTCAATGAGCAAGCAGCGGTGGGGATCTTCTCTTATTTTAAGTTATTATTCAGTGAAACCAATGATTAGTTCTTGGAGCAGATAGCAACCATTTCAGACATGCGTATTTTTGATTTTCATATGTTACATCTTTCATGGAAATTTTTGGATGTAGTGATCAATAAGAATAACAAAGGCTCTAGTTGTTCGCTGTTCAAGAATTATTGTTTAGGCAGTGAATCCATACATAGTGTTTTGATCGAATTTCAATTCTTCCATGTTTCATCAACAGTAGCATATTGTTCCATGGAACATAGGTCCAAAATATGGAATAAACAAGTTTTTTCACGACTCTAACCCCCACATTCTGTTCCACTGAATCCCTCTTTCATGGACACATTTATTTCCGGCTAAGGAATGGAAATATTTCTACTGTTACATGATGAATCCAATTTTCATTTCATCCGGGAAAAGCCATCTTTTTCTCAACAATGTCTTTGTCATTTGATCCAATAGCGTTCCGTTAGATAGGAACAGATTTGATAAATACGGAAAACTCTCGAATGGAGTTGTATTCGAACGGAAAGATCCATTTGATAATGAACGATTGGTTCTAAGCAATCTCTGGCGATTGATCAGCAATTCGAAGAGATTTTCTTGCGTATTCTTGATAAACCAGCGTTTATATATAGATGTAGGAGGATCTGTTTGGGAAGTAAGAAGTACCTTTGACATCTCTTCATCTGCAAAGAATTCTCGATGTGAAAACACAGAGACAAAGGGCGGATCTTTGAATAGGAAAAAGAGTGGATCTGCGGGGTCCCAAAAGGGGCTTATTCGAAAAAACCCTTGTTCTTTGGAAGCTCTATCTCGTGTCTGGTACTGCATGGTTCCACTCTGCAAGAACTCCAAATCATTCTCTGGAAGCTCATCCTCTTCTTCATAAATGATCCGCTTGCCCCGAAATTTGGCCCCCTCATAGTGAAATCCCAATGAATTGGGTTCGATACAATCTAATAGAAAGCCCCCAGGGTGCCATATTCTAGGAGCCCAAAAAATTTGATTGCATGAATCCTCCTCTATTATCTGTTGTGGGTCGAGGGCTCCTTCCCCTTCTTCAAACTCCGATTCGTATTTTTCATAGAGAAATCTCTGATCAACGATAGAACAAGATCCATTTTGCATATCGAAGAGGTTCCTCAGTTCGGGCCGAAGCAATGTCACTCCTCGATCATTATCAAACGGACTGTAATCTTTTTCTGTCCGTGAGGATCCCGTCAGAGCGCCTTCTATTTCTAATAATAGGCCATGAACTAGATCAGAATCATTCTCAACGAGTCCATAAGAAGTGATCCCATTTATTTCATCGGGTCCGGGTAGAGACCAAAGATCTTGAGCGACCCATCCGGCAGAACAACTCAAAAGATAAAGAAGTATCGTAAATTTCTTCATGCTCGTTCCAAGTTCGAAGTAAAATTTGTACAAATAAGAACCCCCTTCGTTACATGATTCCTTCATATACATATAGATAGAAGATATTTGAATAGGGCAATGACTTAGAAGTACATTTTGTGCAACAGCCCTTCCTATCTGATAGAAAAGGATTCCATGATCCTGAACCGATCTGACCTGGGATCGAAAATACCAAGTTTGTCTATGAAGAGCGGATCTCATTGTATTACAGTCTATAATTGATTTATTCTGTGTAATACGAATCGATAGGGCCTCATTGGTAAGTGCTACAAGATCTAGTGCATTGGAACCCATGGTGATGGACCCAAATCCATTTGTATGGAACATTTGATTTTCAAAGTAAAACCCCCTAGTATATGTTAGAGTGAAAAAGTGCTTTCGTTGTTGTGGAATAAGAAGCCTTCGTATCTTAATGAATGTATTTAAATGATTCGGAGCTATTAGAGCGGGATCCACTTTTTGGGGTTTATGAGTCGAAGCAATAACGACATTTTTTCTAGTAAAACTTCTTTCAAAATCCCTGGAGAGAAAGTTCACTAATAGACCGAGGGATAAGGAATTCGACTCATTCACATCCAGATCATGAATGTTTGGAATCCATATTATGCAAGGAGACATTGCTTTTGCTAATTCGAATTGAAGGGTGATATAAAATCGGTCTATTTCCGGCATCATATCCATAGTTAGCGCATTCATCATAGTAAGCAGATCCAGCTCCGTCTCAAGATCCATATCGTCATCACTCTCCATATCGTCATCACTCTCCATATCGTCATCACTCTCATCCATAAGAAAACCATTTTTTTTATCCAGGAACTTGTTCAGAAATACCGTAAGAAAAGGAACATAGGAGTTTGTAGCTAGGTATTTGACCCAATAGGATCGTCCAGTTCCTATAGAACCTATCACTAATATACCCCTAGAGGGGGATGATAGGGCTGCTAAGCGGAGCGAAAAGGGTTTTCCATGAGATGGGAAATGAAAACGATTAGCCCCACATGAGGTTTTTTGTGAATAAGTGATTGTCTGATAATGAGCAAGGAATATCCGTCTTTCTGCTAAACAGGATGTATGAAACTCATAATTCATGAGATACTTATTATGAATGTCAACTAAGTATCGTAAATAAATTGCTCCTGGTTGTTCAATGATTTGATAACCAGAGTCATTCTTTGATAAATGATCACGATGAGTCAGACTCCATAGAATTTGATCAATCCTTTTTTCTATCGTTAAGGTGGAGAATTGAACCAATAATTCTCTTTCTTCATCATCCATCGAATCACTGTTCGCGAGCCAGGATTCTATTTTATCATCCATCCAATCACCGTTCAAGTTTTTTTTTCTTATCAATGAATAGAGATCTTTACTTGTATGACTTAGATCTCTCGTATTTCTCGAAAAAGTGATTCGATGGATGGGATTTGGTATGATGATACTTATGATGAGATCGATGATATTGATGAGATGGATATTCCAATCTTTCTTAGAGCGTTTGACCCCATAAGTGGGACCACCCAAAAACATGTTGCCGACAGAAGAACCCCGTATTCTTTCTTTTAAAGAATCTCCTAATTTTTCCAGAACAACTAGAACGATTTTTTTGAACCTGAAAGAATTCAGTTCAGATGTAGGATACCTATCCAGAAGTTTTTGCAACTCCATCATCAATGATGGAATCATCAAAGATTTGACCTTTTCGAACTCTGTCTGTAACTCAGAGGATCGGGAAACAAAGAGAAGATGTGTACGAACGAGATAGCCAGCAACAAAAAGAAGGATAAGGATGGAATAGAGGAACTCCCGAACATTTGGCGATCTCAGATGTGTCGATATCGATGACTCATTCTTTCGATGAATCATTTCTTCGGACAGAAGATTATGTAAACACTGACTCGAAATCTCACTTATCAGATTCCGTTGTGGAAGACACAATTTTTTCTGAAGAATCATTCGCCATGATATATCTGATCCATGAATCATATCATGAAAAATGGATACAAATTGTTGACTGCTACTTCGTATCGGCAATAGGTCTGAAAAAGGATCTAAAAATATCAAATACAGATATTTATACCCTGTCGAAGTAAGGAACCATGGCATATATGTTTGGAATAGATTCCATTTTGAGAGAGTTGAAAAAGCACTTTCCCGTGGAAAGGTTCTATCCTTCTGCCCTTTCTCAACGCATTGATTTAAACAAAGACTCTGTTTTTTCCTCTTTTCGGATGGTACATCTTTCTCAGAACGTTGACTGGGAATCAAACTCATGTTTGAATTGAAATGGAGATACGGATGCAAGTGAATCCCTTCTGAATAATCATCAGATAGATTCATATCTGAAAGAGGTTGACAAGAAGTGCTTTCAAAATGGACGACTCTTGGTCCATCTTTTAGAGGTGTTCCAGAAATGTCTGCAATCGAGTCAATAGCTCTACGAGCGAATGGATCGGTACGAGGAAAATGGAAAGATTTGTACAATCTATTCGTTTCGTCACCACTTTTTGGAAAATCGTTAGGTATGAATATGTATGATACCTGTGACTCGATTGGTGAAATAGTCTCTCTCTCCAAAAAAGCATGTTTTTTACCGACGCACAAAGAAAATGTTTGATTGTGAATGAACAGGATATAGAGGAATTGTCCATACGTCAAATCATCATTATTGATACGGGCCCTTCTTTCCACATAAAAAGGGAATCTTTTCTTACAACAATAGAAGCAGAAGTTATGTTGATTCATCAAGAATCGGATTCGATTTGCTTTATAAAAAGAAGATATCAATGAACTTCTATGAAATGGTTTCGCGGGATTCAGCCAATTGTCTTGATCGTGGTATATCATTGAGAAGAAATAGGAATCCGTGTTTTCAAAGGATTGACTGCGATTCTTTCGAGTATGGAATAATGATGAGTCAATCATCAACTTTGGTATCTTATTGAACAAAAAAGGTGATCTTCTTCCTCCATGGATCAATAATTTAGATTTTTGGGAAGTATCATGATCATCCATGAAGGGTTTCAATTGTTTCAAATGAACGATTTGAAGACCTATTGATTCTAACAACGGATTGCAGAGTTCATTCGGACCTTTTTCATAGATGTGGATCTCGGACCTATGAATGGGGATATTCCCAAAACTCACAAAGAAAAAAGGAAGTGAGTTAGACAAGAGAATCCACTTGGACAAAAGAAGTGACTTGGACAAATCTTTTTTGTCGATAACCCCACCACCATCCATTGAATATCGTATACGTAAGCGATCGAACACTACTATCCAACGGCTCTTCTGCTCGGAAACGAAATGTTCCTGGAATTGATTGCTCCCATTGGACCATTTGTATCTATATGCATTAGGATCCCGATTCATGGATCTATCGATTCGATAAATAAAAAAAAGAGGATCGAACCATTTCTTTTGACTCTTTTTCAAATTCGATAAATGTTGGTTGATCGTATATTTCATTATAGATCTATGATTCAGAGTCTCATTTCCTATTGGATCCCTTTGAATTCCATATTCAAAGTAGCGATCGGATATTAAAAAGAATCGATTCCATAAATTTATTATGTACCCTTCGGTGCTATTATAGATTTGAATCATCAGATTTCGGATCAAGATATATGGATTGACTATCTCCATTATGTTGTTGCTAGCAAATACCACTCTTTTTGGTTTTGGATCTTCCAAATTCCCGCTGGAGATCCTTACCCATTTTTTTCTGATCCTTCGATCAAAAGATTCATTCTCTTCATAAAAAAGAATAGGAAGTATCACCCATAAAGATTTATTTTTTGATTCATCCCTGTAGAATACCTCATTCAAGAATTTTTGATCCAATCCGTAGGAATCAATCGAAAAGGCAAATCCCTTATGATACACTAGATCCGGCTCGGTTATTGATAGAGTGAATAGATCTGCCATTTGAAATATCTCTTCTGATTCAAAATCATGGCGGTACGTGTATCCCCCCCTTTTCCGGTCATGAAATAGATGAAATAAATCCAAAAATGGATTGTTGTTCAAGAATGAAATCTGATCACTTTCCATATCCGGTTCATCCTTCGGAACCATATCACATCCCGGATCTGATGAAATAGGATGCATTGAGACGGTATTTTGGTTATACGTAATGATCTTGATACTCATTTCTTTCTTTTCCGATCGCCTGGAAGGGAGAAAAGAAACATCTTGTTGTTTCTTCAACAATTCTCTAGTGGACCTCTCAGTAGGATTCGAACCCAGATGAAGTTCTGACCATCTGTCAGAGAAAAAAGAACGAATGGATCTTGTAGGATTCCCAATACATTCTTCAATTTCTTCCGGAAGCAGATGAAAATTCATCTGCTGCTTCTCACGTTCCGTGGTGAATAGCCGGGACATGGAGGAAAATCCAGAAAGGCATTTCGGGAATCGGTCTGATTCTATCTCTGTTCGTTCCGTTTTCAGAAAGGAAGGATCCCAGAGAATCGATCTTTCTTTTAGTTGTTGAATCTCTCTTTGATTGATCAATGTGTGATATTCCGACGAATCCTCAGGACTAATGATTGAATCCAAAAAAGGATCTCTGGATTCAGAAGATCCTTTCCATTGGCTAGATCTTGTGGAATCGCATGGAATATTGGACAATACATTCCGTACCTTGCTAAAAAACCGATCCTTATTTACCAACCCATTGTCTAACCATTGATTCTCTCTTGATACGTTCCTCAACAAATCCGATTCGTGCGGATTCTTCCCCCAACTCACGAAGAGATCTTGACGGAATTGCCAAATATAAAATTGAACACAATTTTGCAAAGAAATCACCCACTTTTTTCTCGAGAAGAGATGGGATAATACATGCTCCATATCATTGGATGGAATAGTGGACTCAGCTCCTTGTTGTTTGAAGAAACCCTCCTCAATGGGTATTTGTTCAATAAAAGCAGACATTAGATAACAAATCCAGTCTATCACTAAAGTTTCCAATCGCTGTCCCGAATTCAAGTGGATAATGTTTCGCCTCTTCCTCAGAGAAAGACGATCCACAAATTCCCAATCATG